TATATGTATTATCATTATGTCTTACAATAAAGAAAGAAGGAGGATTTTCAATGCGAGATCTAAAAACATATCTCTCTGTGGCGCCGGTACTAAGTGCTCTATGGTTCGGGTCTTTAGCAGGTTTATTGATAGAGATCAATCGTCTATTCCCGGATGCGTTAACGTTCCCCTTTTTTTCATTCTAGTTATTGACGTGAGAAGGATTGAAGAAGATTAGAGATACAATCAAATATCTGTGACCAATTACCTCCCCGTTTTCGAATTCGAATAAGGGAAGAACGAAGAAAAGTGGATTCAATCTCAACGAAACTCTCGGGTTCGGGCTCGAATTAAATTCATAATATAGTGAGAACAAAACCGGAAATGTAGGTCTAGGACAACAGTATCATACAAGATACTTAACTAAAATACTGTATTGTAATTAGAAATCGTTGTATTACTTATTAGTTTATTTACTATTCTATTATATTAGCAACGAAATCCTTCAGAATTGGATTGGGTTTCGAGTTTGCTACTTCTATTTTTTTTCCTTCTTCTTTGCTTCGGATCGAAAAAATAGAAGAATTGAGTGAATCAAAAACCAAAGGAGGTTCATGGCCAAGAGTAAAGATGTCCGAGTAACGGTTATTTTGGAATGTACCAGTTGTGCCCGAAACGTTATTAATAAAGACTCAACGGGTATTTCCAGATATATTACTCAAAAGAATCGACATAATACGCCCAGTCGATTGGAATTGAAAAAATTCTGCCCCTCTTGTTACAAGCATACGATTCATGGGGAGATAAAGAAATAGGTCGAGCCGAGCGTCCGTGTGTCACCCTTCCAAGGAGCAAGAAAAATAACCTATATTCTATATAGAATATATTTAAATATAAACAAACTATGGATAAACTCAAACGACCTCTTCTTAAATCTAAACGGCCTTTTCATAGGCGTTTGCCCCCGAGCCAATCGGGGGATCGAATTGATTATAGAAACCTGAGTTTAATTAGTCGATTTATTAGTGAACACGGAAAAATATTAAATGAATAGATTGACCCTGAAATAATAACGATTAATTACTATTGCTATAAAACAAGCTCGTATTTTATCTTCGTTACCTTTTCTTAATAATGAGAAACGATTTGAAAAACCGAGTCGACCACTAGAACTGCTGGTTTTAGAACCAAAAAGAGTTTGAGAACCAGAAATAAATAGGCTTAGCTTACTCTTCGACGGAATCAAAATTCTAAATTCCAATCCGAACTCAAACGCGGATTGATGCTTTGTTCAAAAAATCCCGGAATCCAGATTTGGTTGTCGTACCGTAAGAAAAAAAAGAATCGGGGAAGAAAAAGTAATCTTTTTTTATGGAACGTGTTTCCTTATTTTGACGACTTTATCATATTATTCTATTTTTTCATACTAATTACTTCCCGGAGTTCATTCTCCGGGGAACTCCGTTTAAATTATTTCGGTGGATTCTTTACAATTCTTTTCTTTTATGTTATGATCTCATTGGAAATCATATAAAGACAATTCTTATTTAAGATAGCTATTTGTGCAAGTATTTTACGATTAAGAAGCAATTGGCTTTTGTACAGATTATGTATTAATCCACTATAACTATAGGATACCTTATTATCACGAATTGCTGCATTTATCCGAGTGATCCACAAACGACGAAAATCTCTTTTTTGTCTATCTCTATCCCGATGAGCCGAAGCCAAAGCTCGTATTTTCTGTTGAGTAATAGTTCGAGTAAGTCTTGAATGAGCTCCCCGAAAGCTTGATGCAAATAAGCGCATTTTTGTTCTACGTCTCCGAGCTATATATCCTCGTTTAATTCTGGTCATTGAATAAATGAAACTTTGATGAATAACTAATTGATTTCCTTTCTTTCAGCTATTCTTTTCCCCTTTCCCGGTCTATTAATAACAAAACGTGTTCTTCCGATGTATAAAATGAAAATTCGAATGGCTTTTGCTACTATAACCTTCCCGACCACAATTTTTCTTTTTCTAGGCATTTTACCTCGAAATAAGTTTGATACTGGTACTAGGTATCAAAAAAAACCATAGTAATTAAAGTAGTAAATAGAAATGGATAAAAAAATGGTGGTTCCATCGTTTCTATGGTTACTTCTTAAACGGTAAGGCCCTCTCTATACACCGGAGCTCCTTCCTTAATTTAATCAATCTTATTTGGTAACTTGTACAGTTCACATCCCTTGGCTCTACCTATGAATTTCCAATAATAGGTCTTTCACAACGAGATCTATCTATATAGTAACGGTATTTAATTCTGAAGATTAGCTGGGTAGCTGACCCTGTTAGTCCGTTCTTGCAAGAGTAGGAACGCTTCTGCTTTTAAAATAGGATTTCCCCCGCTTAATGGATAGCTATTTGCTACCAATGGGGAATTGCTTTTCATCTTAAATTGAGGTGATTGGATTTGCACCAATGGAAACCATAAATTTCATACACAATAGAAGGATAATAGATCTTTTTTCTTTTTAGCTAGTGAATCGAGTTATTCCATTCTATCCTATTCACCGGTACCGATCATTGATACTGAAAAAAAAAATGCTTTCCTTTGCCCATGATCTGAACGAGTCACACATACACCCTAATACACGTCCCTCGGCGCTGAGGACATCCCCCAAGAGCTGGGGATTTTGTGACATTTCTGATTGGCTGTCGTGTGTTTCTAATAAGTTGTTTAATAGTTGGCATGCGGAATCATATACATAATGAGTTGGTTTAGATCAATCTTAACCGGATGATTATGAATTATTTCTATTTAATAGAATATTCTATTATCTATTAAACCTGGTAAGAGTAAGAAAGAATATAAATAAAATCTCGATAAAATCGCGGATTTGTGAGAAATCCCCGCGATTTTTATTCAGCTGCTACAAGATCAATAATTCCATGAGCTTGGGCTTCTGTTGCTGACATAAAAACATCCCGTTCCATATCTTCGGATACAACCCATAAGGGTTTGCCTGTTCTTTGTACATAAACCCTTGTGAGGGTTTCACGCAGTTTCAGCAGTTCCTCCGCTTCCAGGATAAATTCTCCCGTTTGTGCCTCATAAAAAGAACTGGCGGGTTGATGGATCATTACCCTGGTAATATAACATAAAAAAGGTTCCTATACCCCGCCCGCATCGCGCAATAAGGTGAAGAGAGGGGATAGAGAATAACAAGAAAAAGATAGAATTGAACAACCGTACAGGCATTTTTGCGCATTGCATACGGCTCTACAATGGAATTTACTAATTTATTCTTCCATCGAAGAAAGATAAAATTAAAATATAGGATCTATATCTATCCAGACCCGAATCGGCAAATGCTCCAATTACCACCCTTTCTTTCGGCGGAGTTTAAAAATACTATGATGGTTCCGTTGCTTTACATATTTATTCGTCCGTGATTCAGCAATCCCAAAGTTTCTTTTTTTGATCCGATCAAATAAAACGAGGAAAAAAATAATATTTTTTTGTACCCTTTACATAACATAAATAGTGTTAAGAGCTTTCCGGCATGACAAAAAAAAAGTTTGTGACGCTGAAATGGACTCCCGATAGATAAGATTAAGATCGGGAATACCTTTATATTTCATACTACTCTTTCGATATATAATCAAATGAAAAATGAAAATGGAATTTAACTTTCTCATATCGAATTCGAAATGCCATGCTATTATTACTTAAAATTCTTATTTCATATGGCGAAGGCATAGTCTTCTTATTTTTTCTCTCAAATAAAAAACTCATTGGCGCCAAGCGTGAGGGAATGCTAAACGTTTGGTAATTTCTCCTCCGACCAGGATAAAGGATCCCATTGAAGCAGCTAACCCCATGCATATTGTATGTAAATCCGGTCCCACAAATTGCATGGTATCATAAATAGCTACTCCGGGTATTACCCATCCGCCAGGAGAGTTTATAAACAAATACAGATCTTTGGTATCATCCTCTATACTGAGATATACCATAAGACCAATAAGTTGATTCGAGATCTCGCTATCAACTTCTTGGCCTAAAAAAAGTAATCTTTCTCGATAAAGTCGGTTGATTAGGATAAAATTTGTATCCCGTAGAAACCGTACATGCACCTTTTGATACATACGGCTCAAAAAATGGCAAAAAAAGAATCAATGTATAGATTCTGGTCCCCTTCTTTTTTTCATAGCGGACTCTTTATAATATACAAATACTAAACTTATCGAACTAACTTCTCATTGATGTATTATTTCATCGAGATAAAATTACAATCGCGATTTAATTTTCTTGTTTCTGAATGGGCCTCTTCAATTCTTTTAGGTTTATGCTCTACTCCGGGTAAAAGTATGCCCAATTTCAATTTGTGCATATAGGACAACTGAACACAATACCACTTCTTTTTTTTATTATTTCACTAGTAACGTATTCATCATGTTACTCAATTGATTAACACTTTGTTTTTGTTTGAGATCACTCCTATTTAAAAATAAGTTTATAGAAATCTTGGGTTTTTCTAAACGGAGCCTGGATACTTCATTTTATTGGTCCAGCCAAGCCAACCATAAATTTTTCTAATTGATAATATTAATCCAGATCCTCCCCAAAATGGATCTAATTGTATTTCGCGCTCCAAATTTTGGATAATTCAATCCACTTTTCTTGGGCGAAACAGAGGATATCTCGGTCGGGGGAGAGAACGGGGAACTACCGTATGACCCAATATATCTGACAAGTCGCACTATACGTCAACCCAAGATGCATCTTCCTCTCCGGGACTTCGAAAAGGTACTTTTGGAACACCAATAGGCATTGATTAAATAAAAGAAATAAGTACTATATTTTACTTTAATGTGGAAACGTAACAACGGGTTTATTGTCGTCGTCTTCATAATATTAATATTGTATTGGCCTTTATCAAATTTTAATTTTATCCATAAATTGGCTAAGTGAAGATAGGATAAATAAAGTAAAATGATTACGAATAGGTCCTTCGAATGATGAACAAGTATGGATGCATTCACCCATAAAAAATGGAGTGAACCCTCCATTGCGTATTGATACTTATCGGGTATAGAATAGATCTGCTTCTCTTTGTTCCTACGAACAGAATTGTTCCATTATTACTAATAGAATAGAACAAATATTAACCCTTGCTTTGAGACAATCCACCGAAAGGGGAGGTCCCTAGTTTTTTCCAATGCAATAAAGTTACATAGTGTCTATTTTTCTTTGATTAAAGGGGTATTTCCATGGGTTTGCCTTGGTATCGTGTTCATACTGTCGTATTGAATGATCCCGGTCGGTTGCTCGCGGTCCATATAATGCATACAGCTCTGGTTGCTGGTTGGGCCGGTTCTATGGCTCTATATGAATTAGCAGTTTTTGATCCCTCCGACCCTGTTCTTGATCCAATGTGGAGACAGGGTATGTTCGTTATACCTTTTATGACTCGTTTAGGAATAACCAATTCGTGGGGTGGTTGGAATATAACAGGAGGGACTATAACGAATCCGGGTATTTGGACTTACGAAGGGGTGGCTGGGGCACATATTTTGTTTTCTGGCTTGTGCTTTTTGGCAGCTATTTGGCATTGGGTGTATTGGGATCTAGAAATTTTTTCTGATCCACGTACAGGAAAACCCTCTTTGGATTTGCCCAAGATCTTCGGAATTCATTTATTTCTTTCTGGGGTGGCTTGCTTTGGTTTTGGTGCATTTCATGTAACAGGCTTGTACGGTCCTGGAATATGGGTGTCCGATCCTTATGGATTAACTGGAAAAGTACAATCGGTAAATCCAGCGTGGGGCGTGGAAGGTTTTGATCCTTTTGTTCCGGGAGGAATAGCCTCCCATCATATTGCAGCAGGGACGTTGGGTATATTGGCGGGCCTATTCCATCTTAGCGTCCGTCCGCCTCAACGTCTATACAAAGGATTGCGTATGGGAAATATTGAAACCGTCCTTTCCAGTAGCATCGCCGCTGTCTTTTTTGCTGCTTTTGTTGTTGCTGGAACTATGTGGTATGGTTCAGCAACAACCCCGATCGAATTATTCGGCCCCACTCGTTATCAATGGGATCAGGGATACTTCCAGCAAGAAATATATCGAAGAGTTGGTGCTGGGCTAGCCGAAAATCAAAGTTTATCCGAAATTTGGTCTAAAATTCCTGAAAAATTAGCTTTTTATGATTACATCGGCAATAATCCGGCAAAAGGGGGGTTATTCAGAGCGGGTTCGATGGACAACGGGGATGGAATAGCTGTTGGATGGTTGGGACATCCTATCTTTCGAGATAAAGAGGGGCATGAACTTTTTGTACGTCGTATGCCTACTTTTTTTGAAACATTTCCGGTCGTTTTGGTAGATGGAGATGGAATTGTTAGGGCGGATGTTCCTTTTAGAAGGGCAGAATCTAAATATAGTGTCGAACAAGTAGGCGTAACTGTGGAGTTCTATGGCGGCGAACTAAATGGAGTTAGTTATAGCGATCCGGCTACCGTGAAAAAATATGCTAGACGCGCTCAATTGGGTGAAATTTTTGAATTAGATCGTGCTACTTTGAAATCGGATGGTGTTTTTCGTAGCAGTCCAAGAGGTTGGTTCACTTTCGGGCACGCTTCATTTGCTCTGCTCTTTTTCTTTGGACACATTTGGCATGGTGCTAGAACCCTGTTCAGAGATGTTTTTGCTGGCATTGACCCAGATTTGGATTCTCAAGTGGAATTTGGGGCATTCCAAAAACTTGGAGATCCAACTACAAGAAGACAAACAGTCTGATACAACATCGCTTTGGTATTTTTTGCTTCTTTTTTAGTTTTTTGATTTGACGGGGAGTACTCGAGATATTTGACTCGCCACATTTTCTTTGACTTTTTCTTTCTCTGGGAGATGTTCCAAAATAAACAGAACAGGTATGGAAGCTATAATTGTAAACCACAATCGAATCTATGGAAGCATTGGTTTATACATTTCTCTTAGTCTCAACTCTAGGGATAATATTTTTCGCTATCTTTTTTCGAGAACCGCCTAAAGTTCCAACTAAAAAGGTGAAATGATTTTTAATTATCTCAATTGAAGTAATGAGCCCCCCAATATTGGGAGGTTCATTACTTCAATTAGTCCCCGTGTTCCTCGAATGGATCTCTTAATTGTTGAGAGGGTTGCCCAAAAGCGGTATATAGGGCATACCCAGTAAAACTTACAAGTAACCCAGATATAGAGATGGCGACTAGAGTTGCTGTTTCCATTATTATATAATTTCAAGACCACAACAGATCTATGATAAGATCGTTTATTTACAACGGAATAGTATACAAAGTCAACAGATCTCAATTAATACAATAGGATTTATGGTTACACAAACCGTTGAGAGTAGTTCCAGAGCTCGTCCAAAACGAACTGGTATAGGAAGTTTATTGAAACCATTGAATTCGGAATATGGTAAAGTAGCTCCCGGATGGGGGACTACTCCTTTGATGGGTGTTGCAATGGCTCTTTTTGCGATATTCTTAT